ATCATGCGCCCGAATATGCATATAGTAATGTTCATCTATTACCAAAAACAAGTCATTTATGGATATTAGCAGGAGGTCTATGCAGATTCAATTTCAATATAGTGTCTTTTTCACTCCACAAGGATCAAGATCAAATGAATGCTAATTCTTTTTCTCTCAAAGAAAGATATATATTTGATCTCTCACTAACTAATGATCAAGTAAGACATAAATTGTTGGATACTTTTGGTAAAAAAGATAGGGAAATTCTTGACTATTCAAAACCTTATCGAATCATATCTAAGGGTCATTGGAATCTCATAGAGCCTTCTACTTATATTCGTCAAGAGAATTCTTTGGCGAAAAAGCGAAGAAATAGATTTGTGATTCCCTTACAATATGATCAAGAACAAGAAAAGAAACTAATACCCTGTTTTGGTATTTCGATTAAAATACCTATAAATGGTATTTTACGTAGAAATAGTATTCTTGCTTATTTTGATGATCCGCGATACAGAAGAAGCAGTTCGGGAATTACTAAATATGGGATTGTCGAAGTAGATTCAATCGTAAAAAAAGAGGATTTGATTGAGTATCGAGGAGCAAAAGAATTTAGTCCGAAATACCAAACGCAAATGAAAGTAGATCGATTTTTTTTCATTCCCGAGGAAGTGCATATCTTACCCGGATCTTCGCCCATAATGGTCCGGAACAATAGTATCATTGGAGTAGATACACGACTTGTTTTAAATATAAATACAAGAAGTCGAGTAGGTGGATTAGTCCGAGTGGAGAGAAAAAAGAAAAGTATGGAACTGAAAATCTTTTCTGGAGATATTCATTTTTCTGAAGAGGTGGATAAAATATCTAGGCACAGTGGCATTTTGATACCACCAGGAATCGGAAAAAAAAATTCTAAAGGATCAAAAAAATTTAAAAATTGGATCTATGTCCAACGCATTACACCTACCAAAAAAAAGTATTTTGTTTTGGTTCGGCCCGTAGTCACATATGAAATAACTGATGGGATAAATTTAGCAACACTTTTCTCTCAGGATCTCTTGCAGGAAAAGAATAATGTCCAACTTCGAATTGTCAATTATATACTTTATGAAAATGGCAAGTCAATTCGAGGAATTTCTCACACAAGTATTCAATTAGTTCGGGCTTGCTTAGTATTAACTTGGGACCAAGAAAAAAAGAGTTCTATAGAAGAAGAGGTTCATGCTTCTTTTGTTGAAATAAGGGCAAATGGTCTGCTTCGTTATTTCATCCGAATTGAGTTAGTAAAGTCCACTATTTCGTATACCGAAAAAAGGTATGATACAGCAGGTTCAGGATTGATTTCCAATAATGAATTAGATCGTATCCATAGAAAAAATCCTTTTGATTCCAAGGCGAAGATTCAATCATTTCCCCAACATCAGTCAACTCTTGGTACGTTGTTGAATCGAAATAAGGAATGCCAATCTTTCATAATTTTGTCATCATCCAATTGTTCTCGAATTGGCCCCTTCAATACTTCGAGATATAATAATGCGACAAAAGAATCGGATCCCATGACTCCAATTAGGTATTTGTTGGGTCCTTTAGGTACTATTGTGCCTAGAATAGTACATTCTCGTTCATCTTACTATTTAAGAACTTATAATCAAGTCTTTTTAAAGAACTCTTTTTTACTTGAAAATTTTCAACAGACTTTCCAAGTGCTTCAAGTACTTCCATTTCAATACTGTTTCCTAGATGAAAATAGTAGGATTTATAATCCCGATCCATGCAGTAACATCATTTGGAATTCATTCCATTTGAATTGGTGTTTTCTCCATCACGATTCTTGTGAAGAGGCATGGACAATAATTAGCCTTGGGCAATTCCTTTGTGAAAATGTATGTCTATTGAAATATGGATCACGCATAAAAAAATCTGGTCAAATTTTCATTGTTCATGTTGATTCTCTAGTTATAAGATCAGCTAAGCCCTATTTGGTCATTCCAGGAGCAACTGTCCATGGTCATTATGGGGAAACCTTTTATGAAGGAGATACATTAATTACATTTATATATGAAAAATCGAGATCTGGTGATATAACGCAAGGTCTTCCAAAAGTAGAACAAATCTTAGAAGTTCGTTCAATTGATTCAATATCGATGAACCTCGAAAGAAGAGTTGAAGGTTGGGACGAACGTATCCGAAGGATTCTTGGGATCCCCTGGGGATTCTTGATTGGAGCTGAACTAACCATAGCCCAAAGTCGTATCTCTTTGGTTAATAAGATCCAAAAGGTTTATCGATCCCAGGGGGTACAGATCCATAATAGACATATAGAGATTATTGTACGTCAAGTAACATCAAGAGTTTTGGTTTCAGAAGATGGAATGTCTAATGTTTTTTTACCTGGGGAATTTATTGGATTGTTGCGAGCAGAACGAGCAGGGCGCGTTTTGGACGAATCGATCTGTTATCGGGCAATCTTATTGGGAATAACGAAGTCATCTCTGAATACTCAAAGTTTCATATCCGAAGCGAGTTTTCAAGAAACTGCTCGAGTTTTAGCAAAAGCTGCTCTACGAGGTCGTATTGATTGGTTGAAAGGCCTGAAAGAGAACGTTGTTCTGGGGGGAATTATACCGGTTGGTACCGGATTCAACAAATTAGTACATCGTTCAAAGCAAGACAAAAACATTCATTTGAAAATCAAAAGGAAGAATCTATTCGAGTTGGAAATGAGTGATATTTTGCTACACCATAGAGAATTCTTGTGCTCCAAAAACTTTCCATGAGACATCAGACCGATCATTTACGTAATGTAATTTACTAATTTTTAACAAGAGATTTATTCTTTTTACTTTCACTCTCTGGTCCAATTATGGATTTCGTAATCAATGAAATAAAAAAAGAGAATGAAATTCATGGTTTGGGTCGTAGATCAATGGTCAATCCTGGTAGAAGGTTCCGTCGGAACAATTATTTATTTCATAAGGTACTGAATCTCTTTGAAAAAAAAAAAGAGAAAGTGTGGGAAAATGGGAAGACGATATTGGAACATCAATTTGGAAGAAATGATGGAAGCAGGAGTTCATTTTGGTCATGTTACTAATAAATGGAATCCTAGAATGGCTCCTTACATCTCTGCAAAGCGTAAAGGTATTCATATTACAAATCTTACTATAACTGCTCGTTTTTTATCAGAAGCCTGCGATTTAGTTTTTGATGCAGCAAGTAGGGGAAAAAAATTCTTAATCGTTGGCACCAAAAAGAAAGCAGCGGATTTAGTAGCATCAGCAGCAATAAGGGCTCGATGTCATTATGTTAATAAAAAATGGCTTGGTGGTATGTTAACGAATTGGTCTACTACAGAAACAAGACTTCAGAAGTTCAGGGACTTAAGAGCAGAACAAAAGATGGGAAAACTCAATAGTCTTCCTAAAGGAGATGCAGCAATGTTGAAGAGAAAGTTATCTACCTTGCAAGCATATCTTGGTGGGATCAAATATATGACGGGATTGCCCGATATTGTAATTATCGTTGATCAGCAAGAAGAATATACGGTTCTTCGAGAATGTGTCATTTTGGGTATTCCGACGATTTGTTTAATCGATACAAATTGTGACCCAGATCTTGCAGATATTTCTATTCCGGCCAACGATGATGCTATAGCTTCGATTCGATTTATTCTTACCAAATTAGTATCTGCAATTTGTGAGGGCCATTCTAGTTATCTAAAAAATGGTTGATTATCTTATCATTACTCTTAAGAAGAAGAAAGACGAAGATTAGTTTGTTTTTGGTGAACTCTCTTTGATTTTTACTATTTTTGTTTACATCTTTTGGAATTTGAACTATGTTTTGACTATCAAATAATATTTAAAAGAAAAGAGAAAATGATTGGTATTTTTTTTATGTGATTTCTCGGTATCCGAAATATACGATTCATAACTTAAATTCATGAATGAACATAGGTGAATTGAGAAAGAAATGGTTGAATCAAAATAATTACTTTTTTGAAGTTCGATTTCTGTTAGAGGACAATATGAATGTTATACCATGTTCCATTAAAACACTCAAAGGGTTATACGATATATCAGGTGTAGAAGTAGGCCAACATTTATATTGGCAAATAGGAGGTTTACAAATTCATGCCCAAGTACTTATCACTTCTTGGATTGTAATTGCTATCTTATTAGGTTCAGTCATCATAGCTGTTCGGAATCCACAAACCATTCCGACCGACGGTCAGAATTTCTTCGAATATGTCCTTGAATTTATTCAAGACTTGAGCAAAACTCAGATTGGAGAGGAGTATGGTCCTTGGGTTCCTTTTATAGGAACGATGTTCCTATTTATTTTTGTTTCTAACTGGTCAGGTGCTCTTTTACCTTGGAAAATCATCAAATTACCTCATGGGGAGTTAGCTGCGCCCACGAATGATATAAATACTACTGTTGCTTTAGCTTTACCCACGTCAGTGGCATATTTCTATGCGGGTCTTAGGAAAAAAGGATTGGGATATTTCGGGAAATACATTCAACCAACTCCAATACTTTTACCAATTAATATTCTAGAAGATTTCACAAAACCTTTATCTCTTAGTTTTCGACTTTTTGGGAATATATTGGCTGATGAATTAGTGGTTGTTGTTCTTGTTTCTTTAGTGCCTTCAGTAGTTCCTATACCTGTCATGTTTCTTGGATTATTTACAAGTGGTATTCAAGCTCTTATTTTTGCAACTTTGGCTGCGGCTTATATAGGTGAATCCATGGAGGGTCATCATTGACTCACTTTCAAAATAGTCTTTTTTGAATTTTTGAAGCTTATCCCAATTCAAGCAATGCGGGGGGTTCAATATAATCCACTGGGTTGGAGAATAAAATGCAAAGAGCTACATGTATGTATATATGAATATATGAAGAAAGATAGATGATATTGCAGAATTTGGAAGAGAAAGAAGGGTTGGGGATCATGTATATGTAATGCCTATGAGTATAAATCCTTGTGTATGTTTCGAAGAATGGTTCCAGAATACAATTGAATAGAATAAAAAGTGCAGGTGATTTACGTTATGGAAGTATGGAAGAATAAAAGTATATGTTATTTACTAGTTAGATGGTAATTACCCCTAGTCTCTTTTTTTTCTAGCTCACTGCATTTAGATGGATTCCCATATCAGTCCTTTTTCTATTTTGTCTTTGATTGTGAATTGAATGAAAGAAAAAGAATAGAATAATTTCTAAACAAGGAAACGCAATGACTAAAAAAGTATACATATATATTTATATATATATATAAGATATATAAGATAAGGTTATATATAAGGTAGAAGGTAGAAAGGAAAAACGGTATATCGAAGTAGTTCTGACAATTCAGTAATATTATGAATTCCATTTGGAGCTTTTAGTTACTTCGACCCGATAGATTTTAGTGAGAAAGATCAAAAAATAAAAAAGAAGTGTAGTAAGGTAATATAGTAGAAAGTAGAAGTAGAAAAAAAAGTAGATTAATTCATTGGTTGGTTGTATCATTAACCATTTCTTTTTTTGGTGCGAGGAACTTACCATGAATCCACTTATTTCTGCTGCTTCCGTTATTGCTGCTGGATTGGCTGTAGGGCTTGCTTCTATCGGACCTGGGGTTGGTCAAGGTACTGCTGCGGGCCAAGCCGTAGAAGGTATTGCGAGACAACCAGAAGCAGAGGGTAAAATACGAGGTACTTTATTGCTTAGTCTGGCTTTTATGGAAGCTTTAACAATTTATGGACTGGTCGTGGCATTAGCTCTTTTATTTGCAAATCCTTTTGTTTAATGGTTTCATTTCATCGTATAATAAAAATGTAAAAAAAAAAAAAAGAAGAATAAAAGCATAAACATAACTAATAAATTTGAGAATTCTAAAATTCCATTAAGAATTTAATAATAATAAATGGAGTGATACAAAAAGAACTCTGTTCTTTGTTAGTCCTATCTATAAGGGGAGAGCTTATGAAAAATATAACCGATTCTTTTGTTTCCGTGGGGCACTGGCCATCCGCTGGGAGTTTCGAGTTTAATACCGATATTTTAGCAACAAATCTAATAAATCTAAGCGTAGTGCTGGGTGTATTGATTTTCTTTGGAAAGGGAGTGTGTGCGAGTTGTGTATTTCAAGAATAGGTTGGATTTCACCGGCTGCACTTTCTTTATATTTATGTATTCTTTTTTATAGCAGAAATAGGAACAAAAGGTGCACAATCTCGACGAATTACTTCGGAATTGGATTTTATTCATAAATCCTATGTAAGAACCATAGCATTTCGTGACTAATTGGTAAATGAACTTTGATTCTCTTCTCTATCAACCAATAATGTTGAGGTCTTTTACATGGTTAAAGATAAATTGTTTGAAGTCCAGGCACAGCATAGCATGGTACTCTTTCTACCACTACGTCTAGTACCAAAAAGGTTGAAAAAGAATAATTAGGAATTTATCCGATGTAGAACACTCATATGGATAAAATGATTTGAACCATTAACTGGAAAGACGGGTCCCCCTTTTTTATCCACTGCCGAATCGACGACCTATGTATTGTATTTGTATAAAATATTTGTATAAAAAAGAGAATTTTTTGGATGAAAAAAATCGAAATTTCATTCTATTCTAATAATAATGAGAATGAAGTAATGAAGTTCATAATTCTATTCAATTCTATTTCTATTATATTAGGATTTTGATTTAATTTATCATAGCATATAAAGAAGAAAGAATTCTATTCTTTCTTCTTTAAAATCTTTTTATTTTTGGAAATAAGTTGTAAATAAATAACAAATAAAGAAACAACTTTGCTGACAATTTTTTATTTTTTGTCTGGTCTGAAGAGTCCTCCTAAGATTCTGATGTTAGATCAGTTTCGATATCTTTGAATAAGAACAGAAAAGAGAGGATAGGCTCATTCCATATGGGAATACCCATTAATCAAAGAACAGATAAAAGAAACAATTGAGCGTGAGAGCCAAATGAATCGAAAGATTCATGTTTGGTTCGGGAAGAGATATGATAGTTGTGAAATGAATGGAAAGATAATCTACTTTCATTAAATGATTTATTAGATAAGCGAAAACAAAGGATCTTGAGTACTATTCGAAATTCAGAAGAATTACGTAGAGGAGCCATTGAACAGCTCGAAAGAGCTCGGGTTAGATTAAGGAAAGTGGAAATCGAAGCAGATGAGTATCGAACTAATGGATACTCTGAGATAGAACGAGAAAAAGGAAATTTGATTAATGCTACTTGCAATAGTTTGGAACGATTAGAAAATTACAAAAATGAAACTCTTTTTTTTGAAAAACAAAGAGCAATTAATCAGGTCCGACAACAAGTTTTGCAACAAGCCTTACAAAGAGCTCTAGGAACTTTGAATAGTTGTTTGAATAGCGAATTACATTTTCGTACCATCAGTGCTAATATTGGTATCCTCGGGTCCGTGGAAGAAATAACTGATTAGCCTTTTTACTCTAGTTTAGAGTTTAGGTATTATTTTTTCCCTTTCCTT